GGAGGTTAATGCCATTTTCTATGAGCGAATGTGCCCATACTTGTTCATCATTAGAGGACACTATTCGTAATAATTTTCCCTTTTTTTTTCTTACTTTCTTTATAAATTTTTCTAATTTTATGAATAAAATTAGAGTTAGAGTAGGATAAAGTACAATAATTTAATTCTAAAGATAATAAAGGCTTTGTTACGTTTCCACATCAAAGTAAAATATAGTACTTAGTTCTTTTTTCTTTCATTTAATGCCTATTGGTGTTCCAAAAGTACCTTTTCGAAGTCCTGGAGAGGAAGATGCATCTTGGGTTGACATATAGTGCGACTTGTCAGATATATTGGGTCATATGGGATTTTCCCGTTTTCTCCCCAATCGAGATATCCTCTGTTTCGCCCACGAAAGATTCATTGAATCATCAAAAATTTGGAGCGTGAAGTGCAATTAGATCCATTTTTGGGGGGGATTCGAATTATTATTATTATTACTATTCTAAATTAGAAGAATTTATGGTTGGCTTAGTTGGACTACTACATTGAAGTATCCAGGCTCCGTTTAAAAAAACCAAGTAGTCTATATCATAAAGGATTCCTATTTCCTATTCTTAAAAAAATCCTTTTTTGTAAGTAGAAGTTATTTCAAACTCTTATGTTAATCAATCAATCGAGTAATATGCATGAAGCCGTCAACTATTTTACGGAATGCGTGAATTGAAAAAAAAAAAGAAGGGATAACAAAAAGAAGTGGTAATGGGAGCATTTGTACTATATGTGCAAATCAAAATCGGGCGGATCTTTACCCGGAGTAGAGCATAAACCTAAAAAGATTAAAGAGGCCCATTTAAGAACAAGAAAATGACATCGTGATTTGGATTGAATCTCGATGAAACAATCCATCAATGAAAAGTTAATTGGATAAGTTTATTTTATATTATACGTTATAAATATATATATATATAATAAATATAAGGGGAACACAAACTCATGTTTCGTGAAAAATAAAAGAAAATCCTTTTATTATAAGTTATTGCTTATATATAAGTTATATTATATTATTGCTATTGCTATGAAAAAAGAAAAAGTATTGGAATCTACACATTGATTCTCTTTTTTTTTTGAACCGTATGCGTCAAAAGGCGCCTGTACGGTTCCTGGGGGATACAATTTGACCCTAATCAACCGACTTTATCGAGAAAGATTACTTTTTTTAGGTCAAGAGGTTGATAGCGAGATCTCAAATCAACTTATTGGTCTTATGATATATCTTAGTATCGAGGATGATACTAAAGATCTGTATTTGTTTATAAACTCTCCTGGCGGATGGGTAATACCGGGGGTGGCTCTTTATGATACTATGCAATTTGTGCTACCAGATGTACATACAATATGCATGGGCTCAGCCGCTTCAATGGGATCTTTTATCCTGGTCGGAGGAGAAATTACCAAACGTTTAGCATTCCCTCACGCTTGGCGCCAATGAGGCTTTTATTTGACAGAAAAAAGAAGACTATGCCTTCGCCATATGAAATATGAATATTAAGTAATAATAGCATGGCACTTTGAATTCGATATAATCAATTTTGTTTTCGAAACATTAGATTAGATTATGTATCGAGAGAGTAATATGAGAAAAAGGTATTTCCTATTTTATTATCGGAAGTCCAGTTCAGCGTCACAAACTTTTTTTCACACCAGAGGTCTCTTAAGAATATTTATAGTTTAGAGAGTATAGAGCGAAAAAAACAAGATTCTTTTTTCCTTAGTTTATTTGATCAAACAAAAAAGCAACTTTGGGATTGCTGAATAACAGACAAATTACAGACAAAAAAATATAATAAATATATAAAGCAACGGAGCCATCATAGTATTTTTGAATTCCTCCGAAAGGAAGGGTGGTAAGTTGATCATTTACCTATCGGGGTCTGATCGATCCTATTTTTTTAGGTAAGGGTCAATTTGATTGTAGAGCCGTATGCAATGCATAATGCCCGTACGGTTGTTCGATTCTATCTTTTTTTTTTCTTGTTATTCTTTTATTACTTTCTTTTATCTTCCCCTCATCTAGAGAAACCTTTTATTATCTTATATCATCAGGGTAATGATCCATCAACCTGCTGGTTCTTTTTCTGAAGTAGCAACGGGAGAATTCATCCTGGAAGTGGGAGAACTACTGAAACTACGTGAAACCCTGACAAGGGTTTATGTACAAAGAACGGGCAAACCCTTATGGGTTGTATCCGAAGACATGGAAAGAGATGTTTTTATGTCAGCAACAGAGGCCCAAGCTTATGGAATTGTTGATCTTGTAGCGGTTGAATGACAATAGCCTGGATTTCGCGTCAATTCGTAATTTAAAATTAACCCTGCCGAGTTTCATTTTAATATTCTATGATGAATGATTTTTATTTCCTATTCTATTGAATAAAAGTAATTCATAATCATCCGGTTAGGATCGATCTAAACCAGCCCATTATGTATATGATTCAACATGCCAACGATTAAACAACTTATTAGAAATACAAGACAGCCAATTAGAAATGTCACAAAATCCCCCGCGCTTCGGGGATGCCCTCAGCGTCGAGGAACATGTACTAGGGTGTATGTGCGACTCGTTCAGATCATGAACTAGAACAAAGGAAAGAGAACAATGTTCAAATAAAAATGATCAAATAGGATAGAACGGAAAAATGAACTACATTTCTTTTTTATTATCTAAAAAGAAGGATAATTGATCATATTCCTTTTATTTTGTATGAAATTTATGGTTTCTATTGGTGTAAAACCACTCACCTCAATTTAAGATGAGAAGCAATTCTCCATTGGTAGCAAATGGTTATCCATTAAGCGGAGGAAATCTTAGTTAACATAGACCCCTCTTGCAAGAACGGACTAACAAGGTCAGCTACCCAGCCAACTTTCATAATTAAATACCGTTACTGTATAGGTAGAGCTCGTTGTGAAAGACCTATTACTGGAGAATTTCTGGGTAGAGCCGAAGAATGTGAACTATACAAGTTAGCAATAACATTGATTAAATGAAGTAAAGGCTCCGGTGTATAGAGAAGACCTCACCGTTTAAGAAGTAACCATAGAAACGATGGAATCCACTATTTATTTATCATGCTATTTTTTTTTTAATACCTAGTATATCGTATTTCGAGGTGAAATGCCTAGAAAAAATCGTGGTTGGGAAGGTTATAGTAGCCAAAGCCATTGGAATTTTTAGTTTATACATTGGAAAAATCCGTTTTGTTATTAATATACTAGGAAAGGGGCAAAAGAATAACTGAAAGAAAGGAAATCTATTAGTTATTCGTTAAAGTTTCATTTATTCAATGACCAGAATTAGACGGGGATATATCGCTCGGAGACGTAGAACAAAAATTCGTTTATTTGCATCAAGCTTTCGGGGGGCTCATTCAAGACTTACTCGAACTATTACTCAACAAAAAATAAGAGCTTTGGTTTCGGCTCATCGGGATAGGGATAAGCAAAAAATTAATTTTCGTCGTTTGTGGATCACTCGAATAAATGCAGCAATTCGTGAAAGGGGGGTATGCTATAGTTATAGTAGGTTAATAAATGATCTGTACAAAAGACAGTTGCTTCTTAATCGTAAAATACTTGCACAAATAGCTATCTCAAATAGGAATTGTCTTTATATGATTTCCAATGAGATCATAAAAGAAGTAAGTTGGAAGGAATCCACCGGTTAAACGGAGTTGCCCGGAGAATGAACTCCGGGAAGGTCGAATAAAAATGAATGAATAGAATATGATAAAATATGAGAAAGTAGTCAAAATAAATATGAATCAACACGTTCAATAAAAAAATTTATTCTTCCCAGATTATTATTTTTTTTCTTACGACACGAGAATTCAATTCGGATTCTTGGATTTTTCCAACAAAAGACCAATCCGCTTTTGAGTTCGGATGGGGATTTGAATTCAAGTGAAGAAAGAGTAAACCTATCTTTTTCTGGCTCTAAGACTAGGAGTTCTAGTGGTCGACTCGGTTCTTTCAAATTGTTTCTCATTATTAAGAAAAGGTAACAAAGATAAAATACGAGCTTGTTTTATAGCAATAGTAATTAATCGTTGTTGTTTCAAGGTCAATCTATTCACTCGTCTAGATAATATTTTTCCCTGTTCACTAATAAATCGACTAATTAAACTCATGTTTTTATAATCAATTCGATCCCCCGATTGGATCGGGGGCAAACGCCTACGAAAAGATCGCTTGGATTTAAGAAAAGTTCGCTTGGATTTATCCATGGTTTGGTTAGTTTATTTCTTATCCCTAAAATCCTATTTCAGCCGTATCTCTAATTAGAATAAATAAATAGGATTTAGTTTGTTTATAATTATCTTTAACTTTAACTATGTTAAATATGTTATATATATAATGTCATTTTTTCCCTTTCCTTGTAAGATAAGAGCGCAGGTACTCGCTTCGATCTATTTCTTTATCTCCCCGTGAATCGTATGTTTGTTACAATATGGACAGAATTTTAGCAACTCCAATCGATTAGGCGTATTGTGCCGGTTCTTTTGAGTAATATATCTGGAAATGCCCGTTGATTCCTTATTAACACCGTTTCGAACACAAGCGGTACATTCCAAAAGAACCGGTATTCGCACATCTTTACCCTTGGCCATGAACCTCCTTTGGATTTTTCATTTACTCAACTCTTCCTCTTTCAATCCGAAACGAAAAAGAAGAAAGGAAGTAAAAAAATAGAATTTGTAACTTGCTATCTTCTTATGCAAGATTTCACTACAACCAATATAGGAAATAAGATAGAAAGATTTCTAAACTATATTTCAAATCACAGTACAGTATTTCATAGAAGTATCTTGTATAATACTCTTTCCCTAGAACCAGAGTTTCTATTCGACTTTCATAGAAATTTAATACAGAGAAATTTCATATTAATTTAATTCCAACCTGAACCCCAATCTCCCAGCCGTTGACTGCACTTTTATTCTTTCTCTTTCCTCCCTTATTCTAATTCTAAAAAGGGAAAAAAGAGAAAAGAGGGGGGGCTGCTATTTCATTTTATCTCTAATCTTCTTTATTCCTTCCCACTTCAATAACTAGAATGAAAAAAAGGGGAACGTCAACGCATCCGGGAAAAAACGATTAATCTCTATCAATAAACCTGCCAAAGAAACGAACCATAGAGTACTTAGTACCGGTGCCACAGAAAGGTATGTTTGTAGATCTCTCATTGAAAAAACTCCTTCATTTTATTTGTAATTTGTAATACAGAAGATAATACATATTGAAATGTACAATCATCCAATAAAAAGATTTACTTTTTTTTTATACAGAAAAAAACGTCCTTTTCTTCCCCAATATTGCCAACTCATTTATTTTTCCTAGGGGTTCCGTTCCATATTTCATATAGATAGAAGTTTTTTACTATTATTATATGTTAAATGAGACCAAAAAGACGAAATGGACATAAAAATTCTAGGTTTTAATAGAGGCGATAACGATGTGGAAAACAAGACAGGAATTCTCTACAATGACACTGTAGACCAATGGAAGGGATGTAGCGCAGCTTGGTAGCGCGTTTGTTTTGGGTACAAAATGTCACGGGTTCAAATCCTGTCATCCCTACCTATTACTGCTCTTTTGAGCAGTAATGAGGGATTTTTGAGATCAATTCACATTGGACATATCATATAGAATCTATCATTCTTATGATACCATATAGTGTATGCATACAAGATGTATTGGGGCCAATCCTTTTCTTTACAGTCTTATATTTTATGAGAAAAAAAGCGCTCTTAGTTCAGTTCGGTAGAACGTGGGTCTCCAAAACCCGATGTCGTAGGTTCAAATCCTACAGAGCGTGATTCAGATCTTCTTCGATCGAATTCGACTGAAACACTAACTGGAACAGGAATCTTAATTTGACCTCCTGGATATTAAAGAAAGGAGGAGGTCAATAAAAAAAAAAGAGATGTTAATTAATCAAAGGTCCAACTGATCGCCACGCCTGTATTGTAAATATGCAGTTACAAATAATCCAGCCAAAGTAATAGGAATTAGGCCTAACACGATTCCAAATAGAAAAACTTCAATCATTTCAATTTGTTTGAAAGGAGAAAAAAAGAGGTAATATCTATACCTAAATATTAATCCGAATTACCATGAATCTCAATGACCAATAATTGGCAATTTACACGGTAAGTAACTAGAAATACGCAGAAGTTTGCGGAAAGATTGACTTTTATGAATTGTGCACTTAATTTCAAATAAGTCGTATCTTGCTCAGACCAATAAATAGAGCTGAGGTTATAGTTAAAGCCGTTAGTAGAAAACCGAAATAACTAGTTATGGTAGGCATTAAGGAGCTAAATGAAATATGTTCTTTTTATACATATGTTTATAAAAAAGTACTTACCTGAGTTTACTTTTTTGCAAAATAGGAGAGAAACAAAAATACCAATTGAAAGTTTTTGATTCATCTATCATTATAGACAGCACTAAGAAGGAAAAAGTCACAACTGTATAAAAATAAATTGATTCATCATCTGTAACATCTACCGATACCACGTTTGCAATCAGCGAATGCATTCTTGGATCATTTTTCAACTCAACTTATAAACGAATAATAAGAACTGGGTCGTGTAATTTCGTTTTTAAAATGAAAATGAAACTCTTTTCGAATCATTATGGAATCAAATTAGAAAATTATTCCTATTTTTCTCATTTTTTTTTATTGTATCGAATCTATTTTCTATTTTATAGCGAACAGTAATCTTAGAATAATTTTAATTTCATTTTAACTAATTAGATTCCGTAATAGGTTCACTCATATAATATAAATAATATTTTATTTTGAATGAATGAGAACAAAAAGTTATCAGATGATCACTCCAAAAAAATAGGTGTTTTGGTTCAACTATATTATAAGACTAGTCATTTCTATTCTCTTTTGCTTTAGAAGTTCTATTTTGTATCTTTCCATATTAGAAAATCCGCATCTTTGTAGTTAGTCAATAAAGAACCTTCAGTTTCGATCTAATCTAATATCTAATACAACAATGTATGCATTAGTGATTCCAATTATTCCATTCTTTGTTCTTTTTCGTTTCTCAAATAAAATTAGAACTTCTAATTTCTATTCTTAATTGTTACTAGACGGTTAACAAATTCCTAAAAAAAAAAAAAGAAGATTTCAACAAAAAGCGCTTCTAATATCTAATACTATGAATATGAATAACAAAGATTTTTAGATCTCACATCTACTTACAATTGTGGGAATATTCTAATAAATTTCATGAATTATTAGAAACTACCTTATCAGATTCACATTTTACCTGATCCTCGTTTCTAGCCCTAAACTCATAATGGCGAGAAATATATTATTTTAAGATTGAATAGGACATTCTTTTACATCAACAAATCAACAAAGAACAAGTAAAGGAAGAAAGAAATTATTTAGCACCTCCTTCCAATACTAATTCAAAGTGCGTTGCTGTGTCAGAAGAAGGA